ATTTTGCAGCATTTGACTCCGTACCACTGAACGATTTAGCCGCACATTTGAAAAATAGCCTAAAAGGTAAAATGAATGTTCGGATAATTGTTTTATATGGATCGTTCCTGGTTGAGACCAAACATCAAAAAAACATTCCCATAAATGGATAAAATAGTGTTTCCATTTATTCATCAAAAGAGGCGCATTCTTTGAAGCCAGAATGGATTTTCCTTGATATCTAACATAATGAATCAGAGGATCCTTGAAGAATGTTAAGGTAGACGAAAAATCCTTAGCAAAAACTTCTACAAGATGTTCTCTTTTTGCATAAAAAAAGATTCGCTCAAAAAAAACGCTAAAAGATTTTAATCGTAAATGAGAGGATTTTTTACGTAGAAAAAGGAAGATAGATTCATATTCACATACATAAAAATTATAGAGGAATAAGAATAATCTCGGATTACTTTTTGAAAAAGTCGAAATCGATTTTTTTGGAGTAAGAAAACTATTCCTATTACAAAAATTATAAAGAAACAACCGTAATAAATGAAAAAAAGGCGCATCTTTCACCCAGTATCGAAGGATTTGAACTAAGATTTCCAGATGGATAGGATAGGGTATTCGTATATCTGACACATAATTTAAATATGGAAATTTATCCTCCAAAAAGGGAAAAATGGAATGAATTGATCGCAAATTTTTATAAGATTTTACAATTTCTGCCTCCTCTAAGGAAGAGCTAAATTGTAGAAAAAATGGAATTTCCACGATGATGGCAAAACCCTCTGATATTATTTGAGAATAAAAATTCTTATTATACCCCAAAAATGGATTTTTCTTAGAATCATTCGCAGAAATGATCAAATGATTCTGTTGATACATTCGAGTGATTAAACGTTTTACAATTAGTAAACTATATTTATTGTCATAACCTACATTTTCCACAAATGTAGATCTATTAAAATCATGACTATAAGCAAGTCCATAAACATACTCCCTAAAAATAAGTGGGTATAGGAAGTCCTGTTGGCGAGATCTATCTCGTTCTAAAAATACTTGATATTCCTTCATTTTAGAAATTCGATTTGGTCAAAGGATCATAGATTCATTGGATTATCAAATGCTACATAGTGCGATACAGTCAAAACAGGGTATTCTATTATATTCAAATAAAAAACAAATATGAATAGATACCTAGAAAACAAGTAAAAACCATCAATGGACTATCTACCCTCGCTTGGTTCATCTAATTGTTCGATAACAACAAGCTAGTTAGAAATCCTTTATTTTTCGGACAAATCGCTCTTTTGATTTTGGAAAAAAATATCTTTATCAATATACTCTTTCTTCTACACATTTATCGCTACCCCATAACATAATTGAGAATAGCTAATAGTTAGGACTCATAACAAAAATACAAAACCCATTCGTGGGAAAAAATTTTTCCACAGCAAGCACTAATTTTTTTTTAACGTAAAATTAGATGGGGTAATCATTCAAATAAAAAATGAAAGCTCGTTGCTTTTTGTTTCCCTATAATTGGAGCAGCTAAGCTCTATCCCTTTATTAATTCAACCCAAGTGAATTCATTTGTTCCGAGCCAAAAATTCAAACAAAAATTTGGGCCGGGTCCAATACGAATGAAAAATTTTTAGAATTCGCCATTGATACGACATGCTGCTTTTTCCATTCATTCCTTTCTGGATCAGTCGTGGTCTTACAAACCCTACCGATGGTATGGATGAACCAATTAGTTCATAGAATTGTGTAAAAAATGGAGTCGCACTTAAAAGCCGAGTACTCTACCATTGAGTTAGCAACCCTAATGAAATTTTTAAAAATGTGTATATCCAATCGCAATAAAAAAAAAAAATAAAAAATCGTGAAGGCGAATCGATTCTGAACATCCAAATGAACAGATCAAATGAAAATACAAGAAATTTTCTCAAATAATATCAAATATAAATAAAATTATTAAATCAATTCATTTATTCACGATCGGATTATATTTCTTTGATACACTCTTGTCAATATCAATATTAGTGTTGAAAAAAGAATACAATCGAGAAAAAAAACAAATAAAATATATAGAATATTATTAAATTAAATATTTTATCGAATTAATTCATTATATTTCTAATTTAGTATTAATATCTTCCCTTTTGTGTGAAATCCCGATCGAAAAACAAAAGAGTTGTTCTCTCTTATGAATCGGAAGAACTTTTTTCATAAAATCTCGTCTGCTTAACTTAATAAGTTTGCATTCCAACACGAAACGAAACTCTGGGATAGAAAAAAATAGGATTTATTATAGATATAAATCAAGAATAGAAACTTTTCATTTTTTTGGCTTAATTTTATTTTTTTAATTAAGACCTGGTGTATATCGAGATAATTATTTATCTATTTTATATTTATTAAATTATTAGTTTAGTTATTCATAAAAAATTCAATATAATAATATATATTATTAAGTATCTTTGTTTTGTATTCGGCTCAATCCTTTTAGTAAAAGATT